GTATTAAAATAAAATATCAAAAAAATTAATATTAAAGATAAAAACAAGAGAAATAAAATTTAAAATAATTAATAAAACTGAAACAATTCTATTAGAAAAAAACAATTTCGAAACTTGAAATTTCTTTAACTCCCTTAGATATAAATTAAAAAACAAACTTAAGTAATAACAAAGACTAATTAATCTACCAGAAATTAAAAAAACCAGAAAAACCCTGTATGAACCTGCTAATAATCTAGCATATATCACTAACCATTTAGAGAAAAAGCCTAAAAAAGGAGGCAATCCCCCTAAAGTTAAAAGCATAATCATTCTAACAACTTTAATTCTAAACCATCTATCTAGCATCTTTTTAGGACTTTTCATTTCATTTAAATCACTATAAAGTAAAGAAAAAAATAAAATAATAGTAATAAATAAATAAATTACTAAATAAATTATTATAACCATCTCACTATAAATACATGCAAACAAAATTCAACCTAGATGGGAAATTGAAGAATATGCCAACAAACCACGAACCTGAGTTTGATTAAATCCACCAAATCCGCCAACTAAAGTAGATCCTCTACACATAACACAAACAATCAGCAATAAGCCATAAAACGACCTACTCTGGATTAAGAAAACAAATAAAAATAAAGGAGCAATCTTCTGCCATGTTGCTAGCAATATGCAACTAAATCAAGAAAGGCCTCCTATAACCCTAGGTAATCAAAAATGGAACGGGAAAACTCCTATTTTTAGGCAAAGACCTCTAATAATAAACATTATATAAAAATAACCGTAATTTAGATCTTCTAGTGAACTCCCTAACAAATTCGACCTTAAATCCCATCTAAAGGAAATCCTATACCTAAGCAAACTCCCAAATAATATTAAGCTAGATCCAATAGCCTGCACTACAAAGTATTTAACGCCTGATTCACTCTCTATGATCCCCTTTCTATAAACCATTAAAGGAAGGAAGCCAATAAGGTTAACCTCTAACCCCACTCAAATTCCTAATCAATAAACCGAAGAAATCGACAATAAAGTCCCAAAAAATATAGTAATTAAAAATAAATATAAATATGGAAGCTTAGAAAACATAAGAAAAAGGATAAAATCGAATTACCCAAAATAGAATTAGCAGCTCCATTTTACACCATGTTTTTTCTAATCTAATTAATTACTTCTTTCAACTTATCCCTCTACTACTATTATTTCCTAATTATTAGCTCAATCTAAAGAACCTTCTTGCCATTCGTGAAATAACCCTAAAATTAAAACAAACAAAAACAATACAGCACCTAAAACTAAGCTTAAAGAAAAACTAACTATTAAAACCCTTAAAACGGGAAACAGTAAAACAATTTCCACATCAAAAACCAAGAAAATAATGGCAAGCAAGAAAAAACGTAATGAAAAAGGTAAACGAGCAGAAGAAATAGGATCAAATCCACACTCAAAAGGAGAACTTTTTTCTCGGTCCCTAAAGGTCCGCTTTGCTAAAAATCAACCAAGACTTATAACAACTACAGACAAAATAACAGAAACAATTCCACCAATATAGCTAACGATCATAATATAGTACCGAAGAAGAATAGTTTTCTTATTATAATCAACATCAATGATTCCCGTTCATCCGGCGCAATACTACCAAAACAGCTATAGTAACCAACTAAATGAGTAATATTAAATCTACAATAACCTAATTAACAGTTAGGCGCCGCTATTTTGGCTTTCATTTAAATTCTACATTAATGAAAAACAATATGAAAGAGGACTCAAACCTCTAAAATACGGGCCGAAACCATATGCAACATTATTCGCTTTTCATACTGACCTAAAAGTTTAAGAAACTTATTTTTTAAATGCAAATCAAATCTTTTAAATTAAAGTATTAAGTCATTTATTTAAATCTAATTATACTTACATTATAATAGATAAAACATTCCTCCCTTACTCCTAGAGGCAATTAATTTTTTATATGCCGTAACAAGATTAAAAGTCATGCACTTAATACTCAGTCATCTAGAACCTCCTACTTTAATCACCAAACATTTTAATTAGCAACCTCACCAATAAATAGATAAGTATAAAAAAAGTCAAACAACATCAACAAAATGCCAATATCACGCCGCAGCCTCAAACCCAAAATGATGACCAGTAGAGAAGTGTTGTAAGTAAACTCGTCATAGACAAACTAATAAAAATCTTCTACCAATCAAAACATGTAAACCGTGGAACCCAGTAGCAACAAAAAAAGTAGACCCATAAGCACCGTCAGCAATAGTAAAAGAAGCCTCATAATACTCACATCCTTGTAAAAAAGTAAAATATATCCCTAAAATTACAGTAACTACTAAACCCTGAATTCCCTCAGATTTTCTTCCTTCTATTAACCTGTGATGAGCTCATGTAACACTAACTCCTGAAGCTAATAATACACCAGTATTCAATAATGGAACCTCAAAGGGATTCAGAACCTCAATCCCTGAAGGAGGCCAACAAGATCCAAGCTCCAAAGAAGGGGCCAAACTTCTATGAAAATATGCCCAAAAGAAAGCAAAGAAGAAACAAACTTCAGAGACAATAAATAAAATTATTCCTCAACGAAGACCTTTTGAAACCTGCAGTGTATGGTAACCCTGAAAAGTAGCTTCACGGATTACATCCCGTCATCACTGAATCATAGTTAATGAAATAAGAACCAAACCTAAAACTATTAAAAAATACCCATAACCATGAAATCAACCAGCAAGACCAGAAGTTAAGAATAATGCACCTATAGAACCTGTTAAAGGTCATGGACTAAATTCTACTAAATGAAATGGATTCCGTCCCATAAAGAATATACAACATGATTCTAACATTAACTCAAAATAATCAGCCGCTACTAATCATGTTCCCATAGAAAAAAGATTTAAAAATTCCGCAATAACACATGAAGGTAGCAATAGCTTAATATGAGAGTAATGGTCTTGTAAGTCATTGGTGGGTGTATCTGCCCTTGCTACATCACTAAGTAAAATAATGTTTAAACGTTTCCCAAGGGGCCGGGAGAATGGACAACAATATTATCTATGGCAGGGAAAAACGCACACCTCCTTCTCTTCAGGAAGATTTTTTTTTTTTTTTAATAAAAGAATACATATATATATGTATATATATTACATCCCTACCGCCTATCCCCTCACAAATAAGCGCCATTTTACTCAATTCATTTTTTTAACCAAAAATTTTCTTAAAATTTTTCTAAAAAAAAAAACGAAAAGGGAAATTTCTACGGGAAATTTTTTTAAAAACACTTAAAAAAATACTAAAAGCGCCCTATAGAACCCAAAAATCTTCTAGGAGACACCCCCCCCCTTTTTTTTTATTTTCCAAAAACCACTATTATGTTCCTTAATTGCCAACAAAGTGGTTTTCCCCGCAAAAACAACTTATCTTGTACTTTTCAGTACAAAAAATTTAAAAAACTAAAAAAAACCAGTTTTTTTCAGTTTTTGCGCAAATTTATCAAATTTTATTTTTACATCACAACTAGGGGTAAATAGAAGAATTTTTACGAAAATCCTGTTTCCCTAAAAAACGATACTACCGATTTTTGACACAAAAAAAAAAAAATGAATCAAAGTGTGATAATTAATTTTTTTTTTCTGAATCTGCCTTAAAGCATAATTGCTACCCCAGCATCTTCAGTGCTATGCTCTAAATGTAAGCTATTATGGCATAATTACTTCTAATTTACCAGTAAAAAAGAAATTAATACAGCAGAACAAATTATCAAAAACACTAATAACCTATAAGATTTTACTTGAATAGTTTGATTAAGCTGAGACATTAATTTAATAGAAGAGTTAACTCCTTGTCCACCTAAAATTTCTATTCAACCTAAGTCAATAGATTTTATTATGTTATTTCCCATAATTACATAAAATTTTGTAATTGGTTGACTAGAAAGAGGTACTAAAAATCATATAGAAGCTAAAAACCAAAGAATTTTTGAGCTTTTCGTCAATCCGCCAACTTGCCATATTAAATACCCTAAATAAAAACCTGAAATAATTACAGCAGGAGTTAAAACCTTTATAAACATAGGCATAACAACTAACTGGTAATTGAATAAAGAAAACATTGTCTGAAGAGTAAATCCCGAGAATACTGCTGCACTGGCTAAAATAGCCGTTGATCAATTTACATAGTGATCAAACTCATTTTTCAAGTGTAAAGGGGAATTTTTTATATATGATCACAATGATGAAAAAGAAAGACGAAAAGAGTATGAAGCCGTTATACCGGTAGCTAAAAAGATTAGAACTACTATAATAAAATTAGAGGGTCTTGTCAGGAAAATCTCCAGAATTAAATCTTTCGAATAAAACCCTCTTAGAAAAGGGGCCCCACATAAAGACAGGTTTGCAATATTCAAACAAGCAACTGTTAAGGGGGCTTGACCAGAAATCATCCCTAATCTACGTAAATCTTGCCAATTCATTCTATTATGAATAATTATTCCAGCACATAAAAATAACAATGCTTTAAATATAGCATGTGTGTATAAATGAAATAATGCTAATAAAGGCATCCCTATGGATAATCTTATTATTATTACCCCTAATTGACTTAATGTTGATAACGCAATAACCTTCTTAAGATCATTTTCAAAATTAGCCCCAACTCCAGCTAAAACTAACGTTAAAACAGAAACAAACAACAAAAATGGCTTGAAAAAGTCTATAGTGGAAAGAAAAGGAAAAAAACGGATAACTAAGAAAACCCCTGCTGTCACAAGAGTTGAAGAATGAACTAATGCAGAAACAGGAGTAGGAGCAGCCATAGCAGCGGGTAACCATCTCGAAAACGGAATTTGAGCACTTTTTGTTATAGCAGCAATAACTAAAGCTAAAGAAAATAACCTAGACCTCTGAAAATCAAACATTAAGGTAATACTTCAATGCCCCTGTAAAACTAATAAGCCAATTGAAATTAAGATTAAAACATCACCAATCCGATTTGCCAAGATAGTAAGTATCCCAGCACCTAAAGATTTTATGTTCTGGTAATAAATTACTAGCACAAAAGAAACAATCCCTAATCCATCTCAACCTAGAAGAAGTGATGGTAATCTTGGAATAAAAACAAGAAGATTTATAGATATAACAAACAATATCACTAACCATCTAAATCGCTTTAAGAAGGGGTCAGCAGCCATGTATCTCCTAGAAAACATTATAACACAGGCGGAAATCAAACACACAATAAAACTAAACCTAAGGCTAACATAATCTAACAAAATTGAAAATTCTAAAGAACAAGAGCTAACCTGTAAAATAGTTCATTCAATAAAATATGACTTTTCAAATTTCAAGAAATACAAACTTATGAACAAACTTAAAAATGAATACAAAAAAAGAAAAAAGGAACTAAGCGAAGAAGATTTCACTTTAAAGTTTCTTATAGATACCAATGAACTATTAGAATTTTCATAATATAATTCGCTAAAAAAATTAGACTTAGTTCCCGAGGTAGAAAAAAAATTCTCCCGAGAAAAATTATTAAATCGCAGTTGAATTAAATTAAATCTATTTTTTCAAAAGAAGCGTTTTTCCATGATCAAGTAAAATATTCTTTTTTTCTCTAAAGCCACAATATAGTATTTTAAATAAACTAACTTGATTGCAAACAGCTTAAATCCATATAAACAATTGGGTTTTTATAATAATAAAATTAGCTGGAACCCAATGTAAGAAAAGTAAGTTATACCTCGAAATTTTTAAGCCTTTAAATGATCTAAAAAACTTAGGAGCCCCACCATGATGAATACTAGTAAATAAATACATACTATATAAAGCGGCTATAAAACTTATTAAACCTAAAGGAAGAACAAAATAAACAGACCTAAAAATTACAGAAGGAAATATCATAATCTCACCTAATAAATTAATAGTAGGAGGAACAGCCATATTTATACAACAAAACAAAAACCACCACAAGCCTAAAGAAGGAGAAATTATTAGAATTCCTTTTGTTAAAATTAAACTTCGAGAATGAACTTTCTCGTAAGTAAAATTAGCTAAAGCAAAAAGTGCTGAAGAGCAAAAACCATGTGAAATTATTAAAATCAAAGCCCCCATCCAACCCCATCTACAATTAGAAAAAACACCTGCAAGTATCAATGATATATGACCAACAGAAGAATAAGCAATTAAGGATTTAAAATCAATTTGACGAAAACAAATCACACTAGTTAGAACCCCTCCTCATAAAGCCAACGAAAATAAAATAACCGATAACTGAGAAACATAAAAACTTGTAAATTCTATAAAACGAATAATTCCATAACCACCCAACTTTAAAAGAATAGCAGCTAAAACCATTGAACCTGCAACCGGAGCCTCTACATGAGCTTTTGGTAATCATAAATGAACAGAAAATATAGGTAATTTAACCAAAAAAGCAAGAAAAAGAAATAAAGTTCATAAATTTAAAACTATAAAAGATATTTCATCCAAACTAAATAATTTATAACTAAATATACCTAACATAGATATTTGAAATGATATTCTTTTATCCCCAAGCATAATAATACAAGCTAATAAAGGGAGAGACGCACTCACTGTATATATTATTATATACATCCCAGCCTGAATCCGTTCTGGCTGGTACCCTCAAGAAAGAATTAAAATTAAGGTAGGAATTAAAGACGCCTCAAATATAACATAGAAAACTAAACTTCTAGAACACATAAAAGTCACAACTAAAATTAAATGAAGAACTAGAACAACTTTACAAAAAAAAAATTCATTATTGCCTCTTCTTTTAACTCTATTCTGGCTAGCTAATATTATTATTGATGAGATTAAAAACGTCAATCAAATTAGAATTGAAGACATTCCATCATAGGAAAATAAACTTCTTAAAACTTTATAATTTCAAGAATTATCAAAAAGAAAAAAGGAAGAAGCAAAAAACCCTAAAGATAGTGACCACATCTTCAGATATCAAGAAATACTATTTCCATTAATACAAATACATGGAATCAAGAAAATAAACAACCTAAATAAAACAATCCCTAACACTTCTGCAACGAAAATCTAGAAACGTAGTCATTCCCTTTACAACGAATAATAGCCACAAGGAGCCTTAAGCCAAGACTTCCTTCACATACACCTAAAGTAATTAAAATTAAAACTGATTCCCCATTAAAACAGATATTTCTCACTATAGAAAACATCAAAATAAAAAGATTTAATATTATAGCCTCCAGCCTCAATAAAATTCTTAAAAAATGTTTTTTCTGAAGTGATAAAGCCAATAAAGCAAAGAAAAAACCATAAAACCTTATTACTGATAAGTGAAACAAATTAATTTCCATAAGTTACTAAGTGAATCGAACACTTAAAATTTATTTTCAAGACAAATTTTCTCCAAGACAGCAACTAAAACTTCTATTAGAAATTAAAAATCAAGGAAATTATCCCATAGCATTTGAATTAAAGGGTTAATAATAAAGTATAAAAAATAAAGAAAAGTAAACAACTGACCAATCTCTTCATAAGGACTTTCTACAGGACAACTTCCAATCCAGGTTAAAATAAGAAAAAACCCAATAAAAACTCAAAAAAACACTTGATTTAGGAAATAAAATGAAGTAGAACGAAATTTCCCTTGATGCGATAAAGGTAATACAAATAAAATGACAATTGACATTACTAAGCCAATAACTCCCCCTAATTTATTTGGGATAGATCGTAAAATCGCATAAGCAAATAAAAAATATCATTCAGGTTGAATATGAACAGGAGTAACTAAAGGATTTGCAGGAATAAAGTTTTCGGGATCAGTTAATAGCTGTGGAGAAAACATTACCAAAAGCAATAAAAGGAAAATTATCAAAACAAATCCAACTAAATCTTTGAACCTATAATAAGAATGAAAGGGTACTTTCTCACTATCTCTATTTAGCCCTAATGGGTTATTGGAACCCCTTTCATGAAGGAATAATAAATGACCAATTGTTAACCCTATAATAGCAAAAGGTAATAAAAAATGTAAACTAAAAAATCGAACTAAAGTAGCATTATCAACAGCAAAACCACCTCAAACCCACTCTACTAACATTTTTCCAACATAAGGAACTGCAGATAGCAAATTTGTAATAACAGTAGCACCTCAAAAAGATATTTGACCTCAAGGCAAAACATACCCAAGAAATGCAGTTCCTATAGTTAACAATAATAAAGTAACACCAATATTTCATGTATGAATATTTACATATGAACCGTAATACATACCACGTCCAACATGAAAATAAATACAAATAAAAAACCAAGAAGCACCATTTGCATGTAATGAACGTAACAACCAACCAAAATTCACATCTCGAGTAATATGAACTACAGAACTGAAAGCAAGATCAACATGAGCAGTATAATGCATTGCCAGAAATAACCCAGTTAAAATCTGCAACCCTAAACATAAACCTAATAAAGAACCAAAATTTCACCACACAGATAAATTGGATGGTGCAGGAAGATCAACTAACGAACCATTAACTACTTTTAAAATTGGATGTCTTTTGCGAATCGGACTTTGCATATATTCTACTATTAAATTAATCTTTCTTAAAAAACCGCATAGAAGCATTCTTATAAAAACAAATTTTTACAACTGAAATTAAATTTAATAACAAAACTACTCTTAAACCTACAAAAACAGGAATTATTAAATTATAAGTTATCTGTAACCTAAAACTTTTCATTATTTTGAGCTTAGAAAAAGAATCAGACCTACATAACCTAACTAAATCAGGGAATAAGAAAAACATTAAAATTACCCTTAAAACCACAGAAAAAAATAAAATAAATCCTCCTGATACCTTACCCCTAAACAAAATGTTTGGCCTCAAGGCAGCTACATAAACAAATATAACTAGTATCGCCCCCACATAAATTAAAAACAATACATAAGCATACCAAGCCGATAACCTTAATCCTCTAACAACACAAAGCATAAAACTAGACACTACAATAATTAAACCTAAACTTAAAGGTTGGCTTATTATAGGAAATAATATTATAATAGAAATTCTAATTGAAATTAGCACGACAGATAACATCTCTGATCAAAACGTAGGGATATTCCCTAATCTATGACTTCCAATGCCATTATTTTTATTAAACTACAATTCTGAAAACTAAGCCCTTATAAAAATAATAAAAAAATTACAGGAACTAAAATAATTAAAAATCCTAAGGAAGAAGGTAAAAACACCTTCCATGTTAACTGTATCAATAAATCATACCGGAAACGAGGGAAACTTGCCCGCAATCAAATAAATAAAAAAGATACTAAAAAAGTTTTTACTACCAAAAAAAAATCTCTTTGAGTAAAGAAAAATATATATCTTCCACCTAAAAAAAGCAACGAAGAAAATAATCTTATAACTAAAATATTAGCATACTCAGCTAAAAAAATTAAAGCAAATCCCGCACTTCCGTATTCAATATTAAAACCTGAAACAAGCTCAGACTCCCCTTCCGCAAAATCAAAGGGAGCACGATTGGTTTCAGCCAAACAGGTAACAAATCACATATATGCAATAGGGAAAAATAATAGAATAAACCAAATAAACTTTTGGGAATCTTGAATTTCAAAAAATCTAAACCTACAACCTAAAAACAACGGATACAGTAAAATCAAAGCCATTCTAATTTCATATGAAATTGTTTGAGCAATAGCACGAAGAGCCCCTAAAAAAGCATATTTAGAATTTGAAGCCCAACCAGCAAGTAAAGTCCCATAAACATTTAAAGCAGAGACACACAAAAAAAATAAAACGCCTCATTTATAAAATTCTATCCCATTTACCCTTGGGTAAAGCTGCCATAACAGCAAAGCTAAAATAAAACTAAAAATAGGAGCTGAATAATAAGGTAAAAAATTAGCTATAGTGGGCTTTGCAATTTCTTTAGTTAGTAGCTTTGCTGCATCAGCAAGTGGCTGAGGTAAACCACAAAACCCCACCTTATTAGGCCCTTTACGAATTTGAATATATCTTAAACCTTTTCGTTCTAATAAAGTAAAAAAAGCAACTGCCAACAAAATACAAATATATACAAATACAACTGATACTGAAGATAAATACATTATAAAGAGAAAACATTAATTTTTTTCATATTTAGAGCTTAAATCTAACGCACTTATCTGCCATCTTTATTCTTTATCAAATAAAGGATTATTAGCCTATAACTGTTGATCCTAAATCAACTGCATTAATTTTTTGCTAATTTGACATACTATAACCTAAAAGCTCACTTTAAATTATTATAATTATTCTAATTAAATATATAATATTTTAAGTTGGTCCTTTCGTACTAAACTTAAAAAATAAATTAAAGATAGAAACTGACCTGGCTCACGCCGGTCTGAACTCAAATCACGTAGAATTTTAATGGTCGAACAGACCAACCTTTGAAGACTTCTGCATCTTCAGGATATTCTGATTCAACATCGAGGTCACAAACCTTTTTTTCAATAAGAACTCTCAAAAAAGATAATGCTGTTATCCCTACGGTAACTATTTCCCTTAATCAATAAAACTGGATCAACACTTGAAAGTATTTCAACTATAAGGAAGCTTCTTTTGTTCCTTAGTCGCCCCAACTAAAATGTTTCATGAAAATTTATCTAAAATTATAAATCTATAAATCACAAAAATATTTCTAAGCTCGATAGGGTCTTCTTGTCTTTTAATAAAACTCTAGGCCTTTTCACCTAGAAGTAAAATTCTATAAAATTAAAAAGAGACAGTATTACTTTCGTCAAACCATTCATTCTAGTCCCCAATTATAGGACAAATTATTATGCTACCTTCGCACGGTCAGAGTACCGCGGCCGTTAAATAAATCACTGGGCAGGTAAGACTCCATATACTATGTAAACATGGAGCCATGTTTTTGTTAAACAGGCGAAGTAAATATTTGCCGAGTTCCTTTTAATAATTTAATCTTTAAACCAAAAAAATTTGCTTTTCCTTTAATTCTTTTAATAAAATTTTATATATAACTTTAATACTCATTTTAACATAAATTTATGTATATTAAAAATTTTATACATACTTCCCTTTCCATAAAACATATAAATTTTATTTTCCCGTTAAAAATAAATTAAAACAAACTTTATATTATGGCTATTTTCAAGCCTAAATTTAATAGAAAAATCAATGTAAATTTCTATTTCTGAGCTTATCCTCAGAAATATAACAAAACTAAAAAATTACATTAAAACGAAATTTTAATATAATTACTTAATTTTAAGTACATATATACAATTTAGGGAAAACTAGCTATCGTCAAATGCGAAAAAAATTTCATACCTATTTTGAATTCTTAATAAACTTCTGCAACAGTTAAATTTATATAACCTATAAATTAGATCCAAAATAGCTCATTTAACTTCGAGAAATTATATCTATAAAGTAAATCTAGTTAAACCATAATGCAAAAGGTACTAGATAAAACTATTCTTTAACACAATTAAAACTATTATTCCTTTTCAGTACTTGTAATAATAACAAAATTAAGTTTTGATCACCTCTACTTAACATAATGATGTTTATAAAATAAATAATTTTAACCACCTTAACATATACAAATTTATCTAAAGATAGTTCCTAAATAAACTTAATTTCAATGTAAATGAAACACATTAAATATATGTTATATCCTTTTCATCCAGAGACAATTTCCATTACCTCTACTATGTTACGACTTATCTCATTTTTCAACGAGAGCGACGGGCGATTTGTGCACATTTCAGAGCCATAGTTCAAACTATCTTTCTATATATTAAATTTTACTTTTAAGTCCTTTTTCAAAAAACATTTAAAATTTTTATCCACTACAAATAAATAATTGTAACCCATCCTTACTTCTTTATAGGTTGCACCTTGATCTGACATCTAAATTAATAAAATTACTACTATAACTAAATCGCTAACTTAAAAATTCTTAAAAGTTACCTGACGACGACGGTATACAAACTGTTAAAATAATATTACAAAAAAAAGTTAGGTCTAACGTGGACTATCGATTATAAGACAGGTTCCCCTAAAAGGTCTAAAACACCGCCAAGCTCTTTGAGTTTTAAATTTATAATATTCGTAGTACTCTGGTAATTAACTAAAATTTATTTATTTCTATAAATAATGGGGTATCTAATCCCAGTTTCCCTTATAGTTATCGCAGAATCAAAAAAATGTTTAGAATAAAATATTTCAATTTACTTAAATTTCACCTCTATAAATTAAATCCCTAAACAAAACTATTATTCTAACCGCCTTTTCAACCTATCAATATAAAAAGTTCATTGGTTTAACCGCAGTTGCTGGCACCAATTTTTACTAAACTTCAAACAAACTAAACTAATTCAAGCTCACGCTCATTATTAATATCAATCACTGGTGTTAGTGAGAATATCTTAAGCATCATGTCTAATTCTAATACCAAAATAAAAATAAATAACTGTCAGTTATAAATTTATATATAATAACTCACTACTTTCAAAAAAAACCATGTGTATTTTTTTATTCGAATTATATTTTATAGCCAGAGCCAAACTATTCATCCTTTTTATGAAAACTAAACGATACATAAAAACAAACAATTAATTTAACCACTATAATCAAATTAATCATTTATAAAAGTTTCTATGGTGTAATAACGCACGTTAGATTTTCATTCTAAAAGAATAAAATATAAATTTATTAGAAATATCTTTTGAGTATTTCACGTACATTTGCCTTCCAAGCAAAAAGATTAATTATATTTAAAAAAGATATTATTATAAAGCAGTGTTTGGGCACAAAGAGCTTTGATTTCTTTAGTGAGACGCAATTTCTCCTTTATAGGGTTTTAAGTTAAATAAACTATTAGCCTTCAAAGCTTTAAATAAAGATCATTTCTTTACTCCCTGCCCGTTATAGTTTAAGATTAAAACCCCGACCTGCAAAATCGGAATTGGAGTACTTCCCTAACGCGTCATTTTGTTGATGGCCGAGAAATAGGCGATAAATTGTAAATTTATTAACGGAGATTTTCTCCTCAACAAACCTCTCCCTACAAAATAAGCTAAGATTAAGCTAGTGGGCTCATAACCCAAAAATGAACCAATGTTCTTTTGTAACGACGAAATTAAAAGTAAAATTTATTTTAATGGGCATGCTCATCAGAATACAAAGTAATTAGCAAACAAAAAATATATGCTTGAATAATTCTAATACCAAACTCAAAAATAGTATAAAAAATTTGAATAGCAGATAGAGAAATTAAGCCGCCAATCGAGGACGAAAAAATTCTTTCACATAGATAGTTCCCAATTAAAGTGAGCACAATATGACCAGCCCTTATATTTGCAGTAAGTCGAACAGATAAAGTAATTGAACGAACCAAAATTCTTACAGTCTCAATAATCACCAAAAAAGGATTTAATGCGGCAGGAGCTCCTATAGGTAAAAGTCCAGCCACAACAGAACTTCAGTTAAAAAAGATTCTAGATAAAATTAAGGATGCTCAGAGAGGAAACCCTAACGAAAACGACAACACTAAATGACTAGTATTTCTAAAAACATAGGGAACTAATCTAATTAAGTTTATAAAAATAATAAGTAAAAACACACCACCAACTACATTTATAAACCCACCTAACTTATTCCCATAAGACCGAAAAATCTGAGAAGAAACAGTATTCTTGAACAAAGAAATAATATATATTCAACGAGTATTGTCTAACCAAAAAAAGAAAGTTAAAAGAGACAAATTAATAAAGGAGAACAACCATATTAAAAAATAAGATGACATAAACACCTGATTATTATCGTCAAATGAAGAAAAAATATCTACAAGCATTCTTTTTAAAAAATAAAATTATTTTATAACAACATATTTAAGTACAAAACAATAAAATTATCACAACCAATTATTCTTGTTCAAGTCATTCAAATTTAAATGGCCAGAACGAAAAAACCTATTATTTGATCATCAAATTATTACAGAGACAGTTATAACAATAAACCAAAATAACAAATACAAAAAGATTCAATTTAAGGGGGATAACTGAGGCATATCTAATAATTAATTATTTAATAAAATAAATTAAACTCAAAAATTTAACTTCAACATAGATTTTTAATTATCTAAGCCCTCCCAAAGAATACTAATTTTTAATAGTTACTTTAGACTGACAATCTAATATTATCCAATTTAACTAATTCTTTAATATAGTTTTAAGATACACCCACCAAATTTAAAACAAAATAAATTTTAAGCCTCTTCCGATACATTAACAACTCAATTTATGAAATTCTTTAATGGAATGGCCTCAACAACAATAGGCATAAATGAATGATTTGCACCACAAATTTCTGAACACTGACCATAAAAAACTCCAGGATATTTAACAAAAAAACCTAATTGATTTAACCGCCCAGGAATTGCATCAGCTTTTACCCCTAGTGATGGGACTGCCCATGAATGAATCACATCAGCTGATGTGACTAAAACACGAACATCAGTTTCTGTGGGGACAACAACACGATGATCAACCTCTAAAAGACGAAAATCTCCTGACTCTAAATCACTTCTTGGGATCATATATGAATCAAACTCAATATTTAGAAAATCAGAATATTCATAACTTCAATACCATTGATGTCCAATTCTCTTCAACGTAAGTCTACAGTCACCGATTTCATCTAATAAATATAATAAGCGTAAAGATGGTAAAGCTAAAAAAACAAGAATAACAGCAGGAATAATAGTCCAAACAGTCTCAATCTCCTGACCTTCAACTAATAAACGACAAGTATGCTTCTCTATAACAAGAGCCGTAGAAGCATAACCCACTAATGAGATAATTATTACTAAAATTATAATTGCATGATCATGAAAATAAATTAATTCTTCTATAAGTGGAGAAGCAGCATCTTGAAATCCTAATTGTCCTCATAGACTCATTTTTAAAGGATGATGTTAAAGATTATGCCTCTTCCGTAATAAAATTATATATTAAAATACTAATTATTTCTTCTTTTTCACATAAAAACCCAGTTTCATCAGAATTATGAAAATCTGCAGGAAGTATATTATCCCACTCAATTGCAGTTCTCATATGACTTCTTCAAACTACATTACGCTGAGCGACTAATGATTCCCAAACAATTACTATAAAATACAAAACTGCAATAAAAGAAATCATTGAACCAATTGAAGAAATAACATTCCACACAGTATAGCAATCAGGGTAATCAGAATATCGACGAGGTATTCCCCTTAATCCTAAAAAGTGCTGAGGAAAAAAAGTCATATTAACTCCAACAAATATAATATAAAAATGACTCTTTGTTCAACGACTATGTAAAGTAACTCCCCTAAATAAAGGATATCAATAATTAAAGGCACCAAATAATGCAAAAACAGCCCCTATTGAAAGAACATAATGAAAATGTGCTACAACATAATAAGTATCATGAAGTATGATATCTAAAGAAGAATTTGATAAAACAATTCCAGTTAAACCACCAACAGTAAACAAAAAAATAAATCCTAAAGCTCACAACATAGGTGTTCCATAGCAAATCTTCCCACCATAAATAGTAGCCAATCAACTAAAAATTTTAATTCCAGTAGGAACAGCAATAATTATTGTAGCAGCAGTAAAATATGCACGAGTATCAACATCCATACCCACAGTAAATATGTGATGTGCCCATACAATAAAACCTAATAAACCAATAGCTAATATAGCATAAATCATACCTAAAGTACCAAAAGTCTCCTTCTTCCCACAAAAATGACTAACAATATGGGAAATTATCCCAAAACCAGGTAAAATCAAAATATAAACTTCCGGATGCCCAAAAAATCAAAACAAATGCTGATACAAAATAGGATCACCTCCACCAGCTGGATCGAAAAAAGCGGTATTAAAATTTCGATCAGTAAGTAATATAGTAATAGCCCCAGCTAATACTGGTAAAGAAAGAAGTAATAAAACAGCAGTAATTTTTACAGATCAAACAAACAAAGGCAATCGTTCAAATTGCATCCCACTTCAACGTATGTTAATAATAGTAGTAATAAAATTTACAGCACCTAAAATAGAAGAAACACCAGCTAAATGTAAAGAAAAAATAGCTAAATCAACCGACCCACCGGCGTGAGCTAAATTCCCAGCCAAAGGAGGGTATACAGTTCATCCAGTACCAACTCCCCTCTCAACAGCTGCAGAGGAAAGTAAAAGAAGTAAAGCTGGAGGAAGAAGCCAAAAACTTATATTATTCAAACGAGGAAAAGCCATATCGGGAGCCCCTAGCATTAAAGGAACTAACCAATTTCCAAATCCACCAATTATTATAGGCATAACTAAGAAAAAAATTATTACAAAAGCATGAGCAGTAACAATTACATTATATATTTGGTCATCACCTAATAAAGCCCCAGGCTGTCCTAATTCTGCCCGAATCAACAAACTTAAGGCAGTACCTACTAAACCAGATCATATACCAAATAAGATATATAAAGTACCAATATCTTTATGATTAGTTGAAAATAACCATCGCAT